GATCTTCATTTCGAATTCCATTGGATTCGGATGAAGTAATGTATTATATGAATCATACTCTTCAATTAAAGAGATATTTCTCCCCTCTTTGTATTTCGAAAGGGATCTAAATGATAGGAAATTGAGTCCAATCCAATTTTTCCTAAATTTGAGATTTCAATCGAGGAGCTCTTACCAGGCTTCTACATGGATACTAAGAAAGACCCGTTATTATTTGATTTGTTTCCCTGTTTACTGTTCCAAGAATTGAAAGAAGAAGTAGTTTTGTTAAGTGTATATGCACTTTATACGAGAAGGTGTATAAACATAGCGGTTGTCTAACGAGATAATATAGATAGGAGGATCTTCCCTCAGGCGAGTTGCATATCGCCCATTTACCGACTGCTTTCTAATTTTCGAAATTTTATTTATGCTTTATCGACTCACATTTCATATCATGGTTCTAGGCGTTAACTTAGTGTTTACTCTTCCTTTTCGAACTCCGAGAAGTGCCCACGAAACTCCTGTTGATGGTTCAATCAATTACTTCTTCGGAAGGTTTACTAATAAGTTTTTTTATTAATCGAAATCCCTATCGTTTTTTCCTTTATCGAATCCCTATCGTTTTTTCCTTTATTGAATCCCTATCGTTTTTTCCTTTATTTTTTTATTTCTTTTGATAGATACCGAGATTTGTATTGAACATCAGAAAAACAAAAAATAGTAACTAGTAATTAGAACCCTAAGACATAAGAGACATAAGAATAAGAGTAAAATCCATTATAATACATACATAGATAATATTGTATAGGTATAATATTGTAATGTTGTATTGTTGTATTGTTTATTAAGATAAATATTGTATATCAATATTATATATACATAATATTGATGTTGTATAATAATTGTATTGTTTGTATAATAATTGTATTGTATAATAATTGTATATTAAGCTAGATTTAGCCTCTACCATTATTCTAGATTCTAGAGTACAACTTTATACACTAGAATAATACCAATAGATCATATGGTCGAAAGATTCATCTATCTCTTTCTACCATACGATCTATCTATTAGAATACTGCGGATTAGAGTCCGCTTATTTCATTTAAGTTTCATTTAAGACGCAAAAATTGGAATCCTTTTCATTTGGTATTTTATTTCGTCAATCTTTTTTTGATAAGAACTCAGAAGTAAAGTTTACTTCAAATTTCAAATTAATGAATAATTAATTAATTAATTATTTTGACTGATTGTTTTTACGTAAATGATAAGTAGAAAGGCGGTAGGAACTAGAACGAATAGTGCAGTAGCAACAAATGCAAGAATATTGACTCCCATAAGAATATTTACTCCCATAATCGAATCTTTTTTTACTTCGCAATAACTCGGGATTTAGTCCCATAGCTTTCACTTGTAAATTCAATAAAATAAATGAATTCCCTCTTAATCTCGCTGGTTTTGAATAGGATGAATATCATGAATAACAATAGCTGAGCTGTCAAATCAATTTGTCGTCGAAAATGGAATAGTATAACATAGGAAGTTTTTTTATCCATACCGAATCCCAGCTCGGATTCCGCACCCAATCCCAAATTCCTTTATTTATTTATTATTTATCGTCTGTTTCCGTTCTTTTTGTTCTATAATCTACTCTATGTACAATGATATGTACAATGATCTGATGAAGTATCATCAGATTGCCCTTCCACTTCCATTAGTCACATAATTACAAAGCAAAACAAGAAAGAAACTAATTTTTTATTCCATTTAATTATTCCATTGCTAAGAGGACCTCTGTCTTTTACCCCCCTCCGTAGATTATTAGCACCGGGCATATATCAAAGGCTCGGCGTGCAATTTGAATGCAATCCATTTTTTAATTAGTAATTGAGGTTATACAAAACCGGGGCCCTAAAGATCAATTTTTTAATCTAGAAAAGTCTTCTAATTCTCTTAGTCTTAGGGGAATCTTGTTAAATTCATTTTTTAGTGTGAATTCCATTTGTGTATGTGCGACCCTCTCCAAAAAAAAAAGCATATAGTATTCTGATTGGGAACAATCGAAAAAAAAGAATCCGGAATTTCTTGGAATGCTTACTATAATGCTACGGATAATTGTATTAATCCGCCCATCCTCCTACCGCAAAGAAAAGAAAAAAGTGTCTTTTTTTTTTGGAGGGGGGATGAAATTCCGCCCCTGGCCCCCTTTCGAATTGATTGATGTATTTAGTGATCCGCCGGGACTGACGGGGCTCGAACCCGCAGCTTCCGCCTTGACAGGGCGGTGCTCTGACCAATTGAACTACAATCCCAGAGAAATAAGGGATCTAGCAGAAATTTGGATTCTTTATCTCCGTATCGAGTCTTTTTGGGGGGCGCGGGGATTATACGTGGTAGATTAGCGAATTTTTGGGCCGAACTGGATTTGAACCAGCGTAGACATATTGCCAACGAATTTACAGTCCGCCCCCATTAACCGCTCGGGCATCGACCCAGGAGGAATCGCTTGTAAGACTATTGGGAATTTTTGATCAACTTCCTTTCCTAGTCCCCTACCCCCAGGGGAAATCGAATCCCCGCCGCCTCCTTGAAAGAGAGATGTCCTGAACCGCTAGACGATGGGGGCCCACTTGTCTAACTGTCGGGATACTATGATCATAGTATGAAGGGTTTTCGTAAATTGTCAATGTATGATTAGATCCGAGGAATCTTTCCGCTTTTCCTAATTGCAGATAACTTGTTGATTCGTCATTCATATTCATGAATCTCATTAGAATGGGAATTCTCTACTCTATATCTATATATAAATATCTCTATATCTATATATCTTCTCTCTATATATATATCTATATATATCTATAATAAAATATCTATAATAAAATAAAAATATATATAATATATATAATATATATAATAAAATCTAAATATAGATAGAAATATAGAATAGAAATCTAGATATATACTAGATATACTAGATATATAAAAAAATCTAAATCTAGTATCGAAATATATATTTATTTCGTCTACTAGAAATATAAAATATAAAAAAGTGTAAATAATACTAAAGTAACAAAGTAAAAGTATAGGGTTTCGGGGAGTCGCTGGTCCAAAACAAAACAAAAAAGGGGGGCTAAGCCCCACTTCTTTCGCTTTCATTCTTCCATTCATTGATTCATTTATTGTTAAGAGGAGATGAGAATATCTCACAATAACAATAAAAGAAGGAAATTAACAAACAGTAAGCGTGATGAAAAAATTCTACCCGTCTTGTCCCCTATAAAAAAAATTCAAAGCATTTTCGAGAATTTCTTCATCACAGGATTTGATGAAATCCCTTGAAATTTATGTCGAATTGGTAGGTGTACGTGTAAGTGAACTTTATTCTGATTCTGCTGGAAATCAATTCATTCAATGAAAGAAAAGAAATTTGTTTCGGTCTTGAACAAATTCATTACATTTTACCCTAGACTTGCTGGGTAAACCGATTTTTTTATTCAATACGTACTTATGTATATATACAGTATATATGTATATATACTGTATAATTACATATTAATATACATATTAATTTTAATTATACCTTTTAATTATACATTTCATTATACATAGTAATTAGATTAATATACATATTAATTAGAATTCTATTCTATATCTAGAATACATATGTATATACATATACATTGTATATATATATATATTGTATCCACATAGTAACACATTGAAGAATTCAATCAAATAAGCCCTTTTAACTCAGCGGTAGAGTAACGCCATGGTAAGGCGTAAGCCATCGGTTCAAATCCGACAAGGGGCTTCCATAAAACTCCGGTCGGAAGAATAGAGATATTTTGAATACTTGGAATCAAAATGGGAGAATACATTATTTAATAGAGTATGAATACATTATTTCATTATTTCATTTTAATAGAGTATTTTTAGAAGTCAAAAAGTTCCATAAATTGGAATTATTATGAATAATGAGAAGTTACCTCTTGAATCATGAAACCGCATAGTCCTTTTTTCTATTCTACCAATGAAATCCATTGGAAAGAGTAGAAATCAACAAAAGAAAAAGTAAGTGGACCTGACCTATTGAATCATGACTCTATCCGCTATTCTGATATTCAAATTCGATAGAGATGAAATTGGAACGGTTGATCTTTTTTTATTTCATTTTTTTTGACTCCGCAAGAATTTGTCGATATTTCCGATTAAATCTCCTTGTTCCGAGATTTTCGATATAGATATATAGGAATATAGGAATAAATTGGTATTCCGTTACTCCCCGTAGAAGGCTTTATTGCAAGTCACAACATAAGAGGGATTTCAACCATGTCTCTTTGATTACAGATCAAGATTCCTTTCTATGTATATAAGTATATATAGACGTATATCTACCAGATCATGACTTCATGTACCAAATATTTTGCATCCTATATTTTTGTTGTGACAGTGCGATAGAGAATGGATGCGAAAAAGAGACTTTCATTTCCAGTCTCCTATTTCCTTTTTCTTTTTTTTTTTTTTTTCTAAAAATAGGAAATTCTCTCTTTTTCACAGGACTGAATGAGAGGGAAATAGAATTAATACAGAAGATACTAAAGAAAATAAAAAAAGAAAAAGTAGTAAAATACTGTAATGTAATTAATTTAGTATACAAATTAATTTAGTATACATAGAAATTAGAAGACTCTATAAATATCTTTATTTTTCTCAATCTACCGACAAGACCTAATACTAAACATTCATTAATCGAACAAAACAAGGGGGGTTGGGTCTGAAGATCGATTGGGAGTGAGAGAGGGGGTGAATTGTTCCTTGAACAGGTTTTTCAATTGAGTTCATGGATTTCTCTAGGCGAATTTATGGACCAATACCAATAAGCCAATAAGGGATTTTTTTCTTCGAAACCCGTTGGAGTGGGGCAGTGCAAGACAAATTATACAGAAACGATCAAATCTTCAAACGCCCCGAAAGTGCTATGAGGTGCTCGGAAATGGTCGAAGTAGTTGAACAGGAGG